CCCCTTTTCTGAGGAATAATATGGTTTTCTAATTTGATTGCCCAATAAGCTTATCAAATGAATTGTAATTACAATTGAAACAATAGAAAAGGAAATATGAGTTAATATATGCTCTAAAGTTGAAAATATCATAAAAATGAAAAAACGGGGGATCCCCCCGTATTAATTAAGAAATAGAAATTGGGAATTTAATTTAATTTTATTATAGGATCTATTTGATATCTTTTAGAAGATGGCATGCCGCCACTCGGACTCGAACCGAGATGCTCTAGCACTGCTTCCTAAGAGCAGCGTGTCTACCGATTTCACCATAGCGGCTTGCTCGAACTCATAATAACCTATTTATATTCAATCGTCGAGATTGAACAAGTCAATTCACTCAAATAAGTTTTTTTTAGTAAAAAAAAAAAGAGTTCAAAAAAGTCAATTTAAAGGTTCAGTAGTTTCTTTAAGGTGTCTGGTTTTAGGCTTTGACGTAGTTTAGCCGATTCTAAAATACGACTCTTGCAACGATAGAATTCTTCGATAGACTAAAAAACTTTTTTCTTTTATTGTCATTATTTCTGGTTTATCTTATTTAATAAATTCAATTTGAAACACAAACTCAATTTTATCAATGAATCTAAAATATGTCTATTTTGGATTACTCCAAATTGCCACTTGTACATATAATAATATCTCAACAATTAAGTTCTTTTATTGATTATTCATTGGGCTGAAAATTGGGTATATATGGAAAATACATTAAATATAGTATATATAATAAATTAAGAAGTCAGAAAGTTATCCAAAAATCTTTAACACGGAATGGATTAGTTTGAACAATTAATTAATTTGAACTAAAAATATTCTATCTGCCCTTCCTGATAAATATAAAATTTTTTCATTATTTATTCTTTTAAAGGTCGATGGGGAAAAGAAGACTCCCCACCACCAAAATCTGAATTAAAATATACTAAAAAATTCAAATAAAAAATCTTATATATATTTATTTTATTTTTATAATTTAGAAAGAAGAATACTTCTTCTTTTTATAAGATTAAGAGTCTATTTCATATTGATTAGAATAGGAACTGCCAATTGTTAATTTTATATTAACTTTAATATTAAAATATTAACTTTAATATAAAATTAACAAATTACTGAGATATTAATGATATTAATTACTGATCCAATTTTTTTAGTCAAATCCACTCCAAATTATTCCAATATTTTAGGACTTATTTGTTTGTCGTACAAAAAAACTTTTTGAATTCCCGGTAGAAAGAGATTTCCCTAATGACAAAGCTTTTAATGCCGCCCAATATCCTTTCCTTTTCCAAATATTTTTACGAATACGCTTTTTTGATATCGAAGTACGTTTTTTTGGAACTGCCATTTAAAAAAGAAGAAGTTAGTCATTGTTATAATTGGATGTGAAAGACATCTGTTGTTCAAAACGAATTATTATTTCTTATCTTATATTCATTATCTATTTTTTTTTATAAAAGATTCTCTTCATAGAAATCTAGATACGTCAAAGATCCGTGAAAATAAAAAATGACTCGAAATAACAAAATTTTGATTCCATACACTATTTGTAAAACCAAAAATTTTTGGTTTTGAACTCTTAGTTCTCATTGTTTATATCTCATCTGCTATGGGATAGAAATCAAAAGAAATAAAGAACCTAAAATACCTTTATTTTAGTCATTCTATATTTTATTTACATGTAATAAAATACCTTGTAAACTTTTGCCTAATAAATTGAGTCTTTTTTTAGTAAAACTTGAAAAAAAATACACCTAAACTTTAAAACTCGAATGAGACTAGTAAAAAATCTGTTAAAGGGTATGTAGTTTGATAAAAAAGGATCTCAGTCATTTTTTATCCTTGCTCGATAAAAAGTGCATTTTAGAGCTATAATCTTATAAACTTTCCAAATATTCCTAATAAATTGTTTTGATTGAAATGGAAAACAATAAATCCCATAATGAATTAGTTAATGAGTTTAAATAAACTAACTAAAATCAAGAGGTTTTATTTCATTAGACCAACGACCTTAGTTAATCCTCTAATTCATATTAGCATCAAGTACTCTTTTTAGCCTAAAATTTTATCCTTGCTCTATGAATATTAATAATATTTTTTATTTTCCTACTTTCCTATTATAAGTATTCGTTTTTATATGTCACTTGGTTATATCATTTGACCAATTGTAACTTCTTGTTTTGCATATTTGAACAATTTTGAAAAGACTCAGAATAAATACTAATATAAATATAAATTATTAAATAAGTTAGTGCATATCTTTATTTTTTATTTACTTTTTCGAAAGAGCTAAGATCCGGTAAATAGGAAACAATTAATTAAGAAAAAAAACTTTTTTTATGGAACAGACATATCAATATGCGTGGATAATACCTTTTCTTCCACTTCCAGTTCCTATGTTAATAGGGTTGGGACTTCTTATTTTTCCGACGGCAACAAAAAGTCTTCGTCGTATGTGGGCTTTTCAGAG